AATCATATCCCCTAATCAAAATTAGGGATTTGCTGGGTCCCTTAGGCACAATAGTGCCTAAAATAGCGAATTTTTTTTCATCTTACTATTTAATAACTCATAATCATATCTTGTTAAAGACATATTTGCTACTTGACAATTTTAAACAGACTTTCCAAGTACTTAAATACTGTTTAATAGATGAAAATAGGAGGATTTATAATCCCGATCCATGCGGTAACATAATTTTGAATCCACTCCATTTGAATTGGTGTTTTCTCCATCACGATTATTGTGAAGAGACATCTACAATAATTAGAATTAGCCTTGGACAATTTATTTGTGAAAATGTATGTCTATTCAAATACGAATCACACGTAAAAAAATCTGGTCAAATTTTAATTGTTCATGTTGACTCCTTAGTTATAAGATCAGCTAAACCCTATTTGGCCACTCCAGGAGCAACTGTTCATAGCCATTATGGAGAAATCCTTTACGAAGGAGATACATTAGTTACATTTATATATGAAAAATCGAGATCTGGTGACATAACGCAAGGTCTTCCAAAAGTGGAACAAATCTTAGAAGTGCGTTCGATTGATTCAATATCGATGAACCTAGAAAGGAGAGTTGAAGGTTGGAACGAACGTATACAAAGAATTCTTGGAATCCCCTGGGGATTCTTGATTGGAGCTGAGCTAACCATAGCCCAAAGTCGTATCTCTTTGGTTAATAAGATCCAAAAGGTTTATCGATCCCAGGGGGTACAGATCCATAATAGACATATAGAAATTATTGTACGTCAAGTAACATCAAAAGTGTTGGTTTCAGAAGATGGAATGTCTAATGTTTTTTTACCTGGAGAATTTATCGGCTTTTTTCGAGCGGAACGAGCAGGGCGTGCTTTGGACGAAGCGATCTGTTATCGGGCAATCTTATTGGGAATAACGAGGGCATCTCTAAATACTCAAAGTTTCATATCCGAAGCAAGTTTTCAAGAAACCGCTCGAGTTTTAGCAAAAGCTGCTCTACGAGGTCGTATTGATTGGTTGAAAGGCCTGAAAGAGAACGTTGTTCTGGGGGGGATTATACCTGTTGGTACCGGATTCAAAAAATTAGTACACCCTTCAAGGCAAGACAAGAACATTCATTTGGAAATCAAAAGAAAGAATCTATTCGAGTTGGAAATAAGAGATATTTTGTTACACCATAGAGAATTATTTTGTTCTTACGTCCAAAACTATTTCCATGAGACAAATTTACATGAGACATCAGAACAATTATTTACTCGATTTAATGATTCCTAAGAGCATATTCTTTCCTTTCACTTTTACTATCTTTCAATTATCTGGTCCGATTATTGATTTGGTAAAAAAATAAGTAATTAAATTGGTAATAAATAAAATAAGTAATTAAAAGAAATTAATGGTTTGGGTCGTGTATCAACGGTCAATCCCCCGTAGAAGGTTCCATCGGAACAATTATTTATTTCAGGGTACCTCGTCTCTTTGTTAAAAAGTTAAAAAAAAAGGAGGTCTGGGGAAAAATGACAAGAAGATATTGGAACATCAATTTGGAAGAGATGATGGAAGCAGGAGTTCATTTTGGTCATGGTACTAAGAAATGGAATCCTAGAATGGCCCCTTACATCTCTGCAAAGCGTAAAGGTATTCATATTACAAATCTCACTAGAACTGCTCGTTTTTTATCAGAAACCTGTGATTTAGTTTTTGATGCAGCAAGTAGGGGAAAAAACTTCTTAATCGTTGGTACAAAAAATAAAGCAGCGGATTCAGTAGCATCAGCTGCAATAAGGGTTCGGTGTCATTATATTAATAATAAATGGCTTGGTGGTATGTTAACGAATTGGTCCACTACGGAAACGAGACTTCACAAGTTCAGGGACTTAAGAGCAGAACAAAAGATGGGGAAACTCAACAGTCTCTCCAAAAGAGATGCAGCAATGTTGAAGAGAAAATTATCTACCTTGCAAACATATCTCGGTGGGATCAAATATATGACGGGGTTGCCTGATATTGTGATCATCGTTGATCAGCAAGAAGAATATACGGCTCTTCGAGAATGTGTCATTTTGGGGATTCCAACAATTTGTTTAATCGATACAAATTGTGACCCAGATCTCGCAGATATTTCGATTCCAGCAAACGATGACGCTATAGCTTCAATCCGATTGATTCTTAACAAATTAGTATCTGCAATTTGTGAGGGTCGTTCTAGCTATATAAGAAATCGTTGATTATCATTAAGAATAATAAGATTAGTTAATTATTTGGCAACTCCATAGATTTATTGGATCGGTTACTATTTTTGAATTTTTAAAAAGAGATAAAAAAAGTACTGGGGATATTGATATTATGTTATGATGTTATGTAATTTTTTGGTATCGTAAATAAAATATACGATTAATGATTCAAGTTAGTGAGTTGAGAAATAGATGGTTGAATCAAAATAATTCCTTTTTTGAAGTTAAATTTCTGTCAGAGGACAATATGAATGTTATACCATGTTCCATTAAAACACTCAAAGGGTTATACGATATATCGGGTGTAGAAGTAGGCCAACATTTCTATTGGCAAATAGGAGGTTTACAAATCCATGCCCAAGTACTTATCACTTCTTGGGTCGTAATTGCTATCTTATTAGGTTCAGTCATCATAGCTGTTCGGAATCCACAAACCATTCCGACCGACGGCCAGAATTTCTTCGAATATGTCCTTGAATTTATTCGAGATTTGAGCAAAACCCAGATTGGAGAAGAATATGGTCCTTGGGTTCCCTTTATTGGAACTATGTTCTTATTTATTTTTGTTTCTAACTGGTCAGGTGCTCTTTTACCTTGGAAAATCATACAATTACCTCATGGGGAGTTAGCTGCGCCTACGAATGATATAAATACTACTGTTGCTTTAGCTTTACCCACGTCAGCGGCATATTTTTATGCGGGTCTTACCAAAAAAGGATTGGGTTATTTCGGGAAATACATTCAACCAACCCCAATACTTTTACCAATTAACATCCTAGAAGATTTCACAAAACCTTTATCTCTTAGTTTTCGACTTTTCGGGAATATATTGGCTGATGAATTAGTAGTTGTTGTTCTTGTTTCTTTAGTCCCTTCAGTAGTTCCTATACCTGTTATGCTTCTTGGATTATTTACAAGTGGTATTCAAGCTCTTATTTTTGCAACGTTAGCCGCGGCTTATATAGGTGAATCCATGGAGGGTCATCATTGACTAGTTTTCGAAATAGTCTTTTTTAAGCTTATCCCAATTCATGCATGATTCGAGATAATCCATTTGGTTGGGGAACATAATAGATACAAATACGTATAAATATACGACCTAGAGTCGTAGGAAAAAAGATAGACGATATTGCGGAATTGTAAAAAAGAAGATGGGTTGGGGGGGTCACACTAGATGTATGTAATCTCTATAAGTCCAGCCCCCGTGTCTGTTTCGAGGAATGATTCTAGAATCCGATTCAATATAAAATGTGGGTGGTTTACGTTATGGAAGAAACAAATGTATATGTGATATTAGATATTTACTAGTTATATAGGACTATTCCTAATATATATATATATTATTATATATCCTATATATATATATTATTGATTGATTTGATTGCGGTTCACTGCATTTATATAGTTCCAATATAAGTCCTTCTGTTTCGTCTGTGATTGTGGATTGAATAAAATGCAAAAAAGAGATGAACTCAAGGATAGTATCTAGAAGAAAAAAGAAAGGAAAGAAGAATTGAATGAAAGAATGGTTCGAAACAAAGAAATGCAATAACTAGAACTGTATACATATACATATGTATTTACAAAAACAAAAACTCCATTATGGATAGAAACTCAAAATGAGATATCGAAATAGTTCTGACGATTCAGTAATATTATCATTTCAATTCGGAGTTTTTAGTTATTTCGACCCGATAGATCTTAATCAGATAGATCTTAATGATAAAATCTTAATGAAAAAAATGATAAAAAAAATGAAGTAAAAATTCATTGGTTGATTGTATCATTAACCATTTTTTTTTTTTTGGTGCGAGGAACTTACCATGAATCCACTGATTTCTGCCGCTTCCGTTATTGCTGCTGGATTGGCCGTAGGGCTTGCTTCTATTGGACCTGGAGTTGGTCAAGGTACTGCTGCAGGCCAAGCTGTAGAAGGTATTGCGAGACAACCAGAAGCAGAGGGTAAAATACGAGGTACTTTATTGCTTAGTCTAGCTTTTATGGAAGCTTTAACAATTTATGGACTGGTCGTGGCGTTAGCGCTTTTGTTTGCGAATCCTTTTGTTTAATCCTAGAAATGTAAAAAAGTACCTTACATACTATACTTTTTTTCTTATTTTATTAACTCGCTATACTTTTTTCTTATTTTATTAACTCAGAATTGCTGTTTGCTTCTTCTAATTATATCAACGCTTTACTCCTACAATTATTTATTTATTGATACAATACCCCAGGAAAGGAAGGACTGTTTTGAGGATGAGTAATTACTGGATCCGCTCGTTTTCTTCCTTCGCGTCCTTAGCTTAGTACAATGTAAACCTTTTTTTTACTTTTTTTAGGAATTTAGGAATCGTTTCAACAAACGAGATATTTCACAATTGACATGAGACCCAAGACTTAACCTAATAAGTATTTTATTGGATTGGAAACTTCAAGTAAGAAATTTCAAAATAATCAAATTAAATTACTAGATTTAATCTACTCCCATTAAAAAAAAAAATGGAAATATTATTTATATAATAAAAAGAAATCGACCAAAAAAGGGACGACGAAGTGATACAAAAAAAAAGAACTCTGTTCTTTGTTAGTCCTATCTATAAGAGGAGAACATATGAAAAATGTAACCGATTCTTTCCTTTCCTTGGGTCACTGGCCATCCGCCGGGAGTTTCGGGTTTAATACCGATATTTTAGCAACAAATCCAATAAATCTAAGTGTAGTGCTTGGTGTATTGATTTTTTTTGGAAAGGGAGTGTGT